ATTGGTAGAGTTTGTAAGACCACGACTGATCCAGAAAGGAATGAATGGAAAAAGCAGCATGTCGTATCAATACAATGGCAAATAAAAAAAAAATTAATTCTTATTGGATCATTGGGTCCGGCCAAAATTTTTGTTTGAATTCTTGGATCGAAAGAAAAAAATGCAATTGGGTTGAATTAATAAAGGGATAGAGCTTGGCGGCTCCAATTATAGGGAAACAAAAAGCAACGAGCTTTCGTTTTTAATTTGAATGATTACCCCATCTAATTGTACGTTAAAAATCGATTAGTGCTTGATGTGGGAAAAGCTTATGCCACGAATAGATTATTTTGTGATTTATTTTTGTTATGAGTCCTAACTATTAGCTATTCTCCATTATGGGATGGCGATAAATGTGTAGAAGAAAGAGTATATTGATAAAGATCTTTTTTTTTTTTCCAAAATCAAAAGAGCGATTAGGCTGAGAAAATAAAGGATTTCTAACTAGCTTGTTATCCTAGAACAATTAATTAGATTAGATGGAAAAAGCGAGGAGAGAGAGTCCGTTGATGGGTTTTACTTGTTTTCTAGGTATCTATTCATACTCATTTTTTATTCTAATTAGAATATATATAATACCTGTTTTGACTGTATCGCACTATGTATCATTTGAGAATCAATGAATCCCTGATCCTTTGACCAAATTGAATTTCAAAAATGGAGGAATATCAAGTAGATTTAGAACTAGATATATCTCGCCAACAGGACTTCCTATACCCACTTATTTTTCGTGAGTATATTTATGGACTTGCTTATGGTCATGATTTTAATAGATCCATTTTTGCGGAAAATGTAGATTATGACAATAAATCTAGTTTACTGATTGTAAAACGTTTAATTCCTCGAATGTATCAACAGAATCATTTGATTATTTCTGCTAATGATTCTAAAAAAAATCAATTTTGGGGTTATAACAAGAATTTGTATTCTCAAATAATATCAGAAGGTTTTGCCATCGTCGTGGAAATTCCATTTTCCCTACAATTAATAAGCTCCTCCTTAGAGGGGGCAGAAATCATAAAATATTATAATAATTTGCGATCGATTCATTCCATTTTTCCGTTTTTCGAGGATAAATTTCCATATTTAAATTATGTGTCAGATGTACGAATACCCTATCCTACCCATCTGGAAATCTTGGTTCAAACCTTTCGATACTGGGTGAAAGATGCCCCTTTCTTTCATTTATTAAGGTTGTTTCTTTATGAGTATTGTAATTGGAATAGTCTTATTACTCCAAAAAAATCGATTTCTACTTTTTCAAAAAGTAATCCAAGATTTTTCTTGTTCCTATATAATTTTTATGTATGTGAATACGAATCTATCTTCCTTTTTCTACGTAACAAATCCTCTCATTTACGATTAACATCTTTTAGCGTTTTTTTTGAGCGAATCTATTTCTATGCAAAAATAGAAGATTTTGTAGAAGTCTTTGCTAATGATTTTTCGTCTACCTTATCATTCTTCACGGATCCTTTCATTCATTATGTTAGATATCAAGGAAAATCCATTTTGGCTTCAAAGAATGCGCCCCTTTTGATGAATAAATGGAAATACTATCTTATCCATTTATGGCAATGTCATTTTGATGTTTGGTCTCAACCAGGAACGATCCAAATAAACCAATTCTCCGAACATTCATTTCACCTTTTGGGCTATTTTTCAAATGTGCGGTTAAATCGTTCAGCAGTACGGAGTCAAATGTTGGAAAATTCATTTCTAATAGAAATTGTTATGAAAAAGCTTGATACAATAGTTCCTATTATTCCTCTAATTAGATCATTCGCTAAAGCGAAATTTTGTAATGTATTAGGGCACCCCATTAGTAAGCCGGTCTGGGCCGATTCATCTGATTTTGATATTATTGACCGATTTTTGCGGATATGTAGAAATCTTTCTCATTATTACAATGGATCCTCAAAAAAAAAGAGTTTGTATCGAATAAAATATATACTTCGGCTTTCGTGTATTAAAACTTTGGCTCGTAAACACAAAAGTACTGTACGTGTTTTTTTGAAAAGATTAGGTTCAGAAAAATTATTGGAAGAATTCTTTACAGAGGAAGAAGAGATTCTTTCTTTGATCTTTCAAAAAGCTTCTTCTACTTTGCAGAGGTTATATAGAGGTCGGATTTGGTATTTGGATATTATTTTCAGCAACGATCTGGTCAATCATGAATGATTGGTTATGATACTTTGTAAATGGGTAAATGGAAATTATCCTTGAATGAAGATAATAAAAAAAATTCATTCATTTAGTATTCTATACCTATACTATAGGATTATGAAATGTTCATGTAGTAAGAGTCGGGATTCCGGATTCATCAACTGAGTATTTAACTTTCTTAAAGTCTTGTTCTTGGGAAGTAACTCAGGTTTAGATGTATACATAGGGAAAGCCGTATGCAATGAAAAATGCAAGTACGGTTTGGGGAGGGATTTTTTCTTTCTTGTTTTACTGT